AATGGTACCCTTTGTTATTTGAAACATTGCGGTCAATAATATTGATGAATTAGGTAAAGGTGCGGAAAGAGAGGGATTCGAACCCTCGGTAAACAAAAAGCCTACATAGCAGTTCCAATGCTACGCCTTGAACCACTCGGCCATCTCTCCTACATAATGATTATGTCCCAGAAACCGAGTGAATAGTGAGTCATTCATATTCTATTTTTTTTGATAGCCACATACAATCAAATTTAACTAGAAAAATAGAAAAACTTAAAAAAAACCTTCATATAAACAATTTTTTTTAATGAGTCCTTTTTACGTTATTTCGTACTCTATTGTACAATTCCTTTATTTGTGGGATTATTTTCTCACGAGAGATAATAAAATTCTAGAATGGATTGCTACCTATGACTAGATCTCGGATAAATGGAAATTTTATTGATAAGACCTTTTCAATTGTAGCCAATATCTTATTACGAATAATTCCGACAACTTCAGGAGAAAAGGAAGCATTCACCTATTACAGAGATGGTGCGATTTGATTCTTTTTTCCTTTTTTTGCTCTCAGTCTTAGGAGAAAGACACATTCTTCGGATAGAAAGAAAAAATGGAAAAAAACCTACGCTTGCTGAAGGTGAAGTTTGTGGAAATAAAATAATTAATTCCTTCTGTCGTGTATCCCCGATTAATGCAGCCTCATATGCTTGAATTTTGGATTTATAGTATTAAGCGAAAGGTTATACCTATACTTATGGGTTAGGTCAACTCTACTCCACTAGTACCAATGGGCGGCATGGGGGAAGAAGCACTACGTTTAGGAATCAACAACACGAAAACTTTGTTAAAAAAAAGATCCCCCCCTTCCTTATCGGGATCGGGACTAAGAAGAATGGTTGGGACAACAAACATCCATCTCGTTCGTATTTTGGATACCCGTATAACCATCGAAGACTGTTGAAGTGACTAATTCCGGGAAATTAAGCGGCGTTGAGGACAAAGAAATTGTTGGAGTTACCATTTTGTTTATCCAGTACCAACATACTTGATGTTAAGAAAAGATCTTTTACAGGAAGGTTGGCTAGAGATTTATTGTAAAAACACTAGCCCTGCTCAGTTCATAATGAGAATACTGCAATCTTTTTTTATTCTATGTATTTTTATCATTATGCACATAAAGGAGGAGCCGTATGAGATGAAAATCTCACGTACGGTTCTGGAACGGAGATTCTTTGAACCGAATGACGACCGTAACGGATGTCGGCTCAATCCGAAGGAAATTATGCGGAAGCTTTACAGAATTATTATGAAGCTATGCGACTGGAAATTGATCCCTATGATCGAAGTTATATACTTTATAACATAGGCCTTATCCACACAAGTAACGGAGAACATACGAAAGCTTTGGAATATTATTTTCGGGCACTAGAACGAAACCCGTTCTTACCACAAGCTTTTAATAATATGGCCGTGATCTGTCATTACGTGCGACTATCTCCACTATAGAAAGAAAAAAGAAAAGAAAGAGCAAATCCGCTAATAAATACTAGAAAAAAAAAGGATTTCTACATATATATCGTCCAAAACAACGATTTTTATCAGCTGTAGCAAAGAAAGAAACTTCATAGAAGTTGAAATATGAAGAAATAGATATGCCTAGATACTTTTTTTTCTATGGATAAAAGATCTAATTGATAGAGAAAGCACCGTAAAGATCTATTAGCGAGGTTTTGGGCCAATACAAGAAGAACTGCTTACTTCTATCATGATAGAAAAGTTAGGAATCCACTTATGTAATAGAGTTGATCCCCTAAAGTTTTGAGCAGCGGTGTAGTATCAGATCCCAAAGATAGTAAGTCTTTTCTTTTTTATGAAGAAAAGTCTTTTTCACGGATTCTATAGAAATTTATATATCATATATGAAAGTATATGATATAGGAAACCGAGATAGTTACCTTTCAGAAAATTATAATGAGAGTGTAAATGCCGATGCTTTATTCTTCTGAAGGTAGGAGAAAAGATAAAACTATAAAGCGGATTGCTTTTTTTATTAATCCAAATTCAAGTTTGAAACTCATGTAATTATCCTCTTTTTTTTTTTTTTTAACTCGAGAAAAAAAAAATAGAATAGATCTAATAAAAAAAATGGGGCACGAAAAGAATTGACTGCTGAGCCGTATGAGGCAGGAAACTCTCAAGTACGGTTCTAAGGGAAGGGAATTTACTCACCTATTCCGACCGCGGAGAACAGGCCATTCGACAGGGAGATTCGGAAATTGCGGAGGCTTGGTTTGATCAAGCCGCTGAGTATTGGAAACAAGCTATAGCCCTTACCCCTGGTAATTATATTGAAGCGCAAAATTGGTTGAAGATCACAGGGCGTTTTGAATAAGAGCACTCTGTTTATTATTCTGTTTATTATTTTAGTATTATTTTTTTTATTAGTTATTAGTATTAGATTTTTATATTTATATTATATTATAATTATAGTTATATATAGTTATAGTATTATAGTATA